ATTATTTTATTTATTTTATTGTGTCTGGTACCTTGATGCCTGTATGACCGTAGGTCTCCCAGACTTCCGCTCTGCCTAGTAGGCACCCACACTTCCCCTTCACGTAGTTAGTGGCAGGCAGGCTGGTTATGCAGGATTGCAAAGCAAAGGGTTAAGTATAATAATTTAATCACCTTTTTATTTGACGGAATAGAGGTGAGTCGAACACCTAAGGGTCTCCCCGAACAATTAGCAATCGTCTTAACTTACCAATGTAAACTATTCCTTTTATCCTTAGTTATTAAACATTGATTGATAGCCTGTGTCTTCTCTGCTTTTCCTATACCTCGGCCACCTCTGCTTTAGCTTCTTGGATGCCTGTATGACAGTAGGTCTCCTTGACCAGCCGCTCTGCCTAGTAGGCACCCACACTTCCCCTTCACGTAGTTAGTGGCAGGCAGGCTGGTATACCTAAACAATAGATTATTAAAAATATTTATTAATTTTAGTCTTTATCAGATTCGAACTGACACTAACTACGTGAAGGGTAGTCGTACGACCATTATACTAAAAGACCTTTAAATAATTTTATTTTATTATAAAAATAGAGCGACATTAGGAATTGAACCAGTTCTAGCAGACAATGAAACTGCTGTGCTACCTTTACACTATATCGCTTAACATATTATGTTATAAGGGCAGTACACTATATTTGAAATATCTTACGAACAAAGAGACTTGAACTCTTAAGGAATTACTTCCACTCCTGCTTAAGAGGAGTTTGTTTACCAATTTCAACATGTTCGTCAAAATTTATTTTAATTTAATAATAATTTTTAATTTATTTATTTTAGATTATATATAAATATATATTATCTCTTTTAATATTATTATTAATAAATTATTTTTATATATGTTACTTTTATAAAGGCATCAAGAGGAATTGAACCTCTGAAAAAGGTATTAACAGTACCCCGCATTTACCACTCTGCCATGATACCTTACTTTAATTATTTTAAATAATTTTATGGTAGGCGCGACTCGAACACGCTATATGTCTCCCACCCAAAGGGAGCGACGAACCAGTTTGTCATCTACCATTATTTATTAGATACTTTTATTAATTTTCCTTTTTTTAAATATGTTACTTTTATACGATTTAATTTATAATTATTCTTGCTTTGGGGCTTTAGGCCAGCATAAGGTGGAGGCCTGCGCAGGTGAGCGGAGGTCAGGGGTAGGGGGTAATAAGGCATTAAGCCCCTAAAAAAATAGAACAAAAAGTAGAAATTACATTTGGATGTACGGTGTAAGTTATATTATCAACTACGATAACATATATTTGCCCTACACTATCTATTTGAACTAAACTAAGCATACCTGCTCTAAATAAAATCATTCCTAATAAAACTGCAAAATCTGTAACAGCATAACCATTAATAGGTACATAATCTAAATTTACATAAGATTGTAACATTTCAAAAGTCATTAAAGATGTTAAATTTGCAGGATCAAAGATAGTAATTATTGTTAATAACATTTATTGTGTTTTTTGCCTAACGCGATTTGAATAAAACTTTGTTTGTACTCGTCTATATCACTTTAATTACAGTCATAGTTTTAACATTGCTGTTAAAATTAGGACACACCTATAGTATATTAATATATTATTAATACTAGACGATGTAACTCTGGATTAAATAATTGATTTTAAATCTTTAATCCATTCACTCTTTATGAGATTCGAACTCATACCTACAAGTTAAAGACTTGTCGTACGACCATTATACTAAATAGAGTTTTTAAAAGATATAGTTTTTATAAAGTTTGGTATTCTTCCTACTTTTATAAAAAAATATTGTAAATTATAAAAAATATTGTAAATTATAAAAAATATTGTAAATTATAAAGATATATTCTTAACGGTGAACTTATAAATGTATTTTATAATACTCAAAAAAGTTGATGTTGGTAGAGCATAATTAGAATTTATATCACCTAATAAAGAAAAATCTGAGGGGTTTTGACCTCCGGCCATTAATACTGCAGGTGAGCGCTGGTCAGGGGTAGGGGGATTAAAGTGATTCATATAATAAACCAGTAACCGATGAGTGTAAGGCATCTAAAACAATATTAGGGTAGATACCTAAGATTATTGTAGGTATTAATAAAGTTATTAATAATATTAATTCTCTTCTAGAAACATCTTTATAAGGTTTTAAGTGAGGAGAATAAGCTCCATAAGAGATTCTATTATATAAATAGATTGAATAACAACCAGAGAATACGATACCAGTTGCACCTAAAGCAGATATTGTAGGACTTCTTTCCCATATACCAATTAAAGATAATTGTTCACCTAAGAAGTTTAAACTTAAAGGTATACCACTATTACATAAAGTAAAAATAAAGAATAATATAGTAAATACAGGCATATAAGTTACTAATCCTCTAATATAACTTATTATTCTTGTTCCAGTTCTATCATAAATTACTCCACCAACACAAATAAATAGAGCAGGAGAAACAAAACCATGAGCTAAAGATAATAATATAGCTCCTTCAATACCTTGAATATTATTAGAAAATAATCCTAATATTACTACAGCCATATGAGCAATACTTGAATAAGCAATTAAAACTTTAGTATCACCTTGTATTATTGTAGCTAAAGAAGCATAAATTAAAGTTACTATAGCTATAGTTTGTAATAAAGGACCAAAATAATTACATGCATCAGGTAAAATATTTAATAAAACTCTAATATAACCATAAGTAGCAAATTTTAATACAGTTCCAGCTAATAAAATTGAACCTGCTAATGGACTATCAGCATGAGCTCTATATAACCAACCTGTAAATGGCCATAATGGTGTTTTTATAGCAAATGCTAATAAAAATGCTAAAAATAATATTTTTTGATTTTCTAAACTAATTTCATATAAAGATATTAATTGGAAATCTGTTGATCCTATATAACTATATATTTGTAATATAGCTAATAACATAAATAATGATCCAGCAAAAGTATATAAAAAGAATAAATAAGCTGATCTTATTCTAGCTTGACCTGATCCATATACTATGATTATTACAAATAATATTGGTAATATACTTTCAAAGAATATATAAAATAAAAATAAATCTAATACAGTAAATAAACAAATTTGTAAACTTTCTAATATTAAGAAAGAAATTACAAATATTTTTACATTTTCTGTTATATTTTTATAATTAGATAATAAAGCTATAGGTGTTAAAAATGTTGTTAATAGTACATAATATAAAGAAATCCCATCGATTCCTAAATTAAAATGACAAAAACTTAATTGATTATATTCATATACAAATTGTATTTGATTTGTACTTGAATCAAAATTTATCCATAATATTATAGAAACAAAGAAATTAATTAAAGAAGTTATTAATGCTATGTTTCTTATTTGATTTTTACTATTTATTGATATTTCTTTTATAGGTAATAATAATAAAGAACCTATTACTGGTATTAATATTAGTAATTGAATCATTGTTTTTTATATTTATATTATTTTGTTTGTTACCTTATTCCTTAACTTAATTTGCTCTAGCCCGGACGTTAGAGCAATAGTGATTATAATTCATAGTCTACAGAGGGCTACAAGATTTTAATCTTAGTTAAGGGGAATGGAATTTTCTTAAAATTTTTTATAAATTATTTATTTATTAATTTATAAGGAATTATTACATAATGTTTTATTTACTATGTAATAATTTTAATTATATATTATTATTATTTAATTATTTTTATAAGTAAATTATTATTTACTTCTCTTTTATAAATTCACTACTTTTTATAGAATACTTAACTAAACCCCTTGCCCTGCCTTTAGCTACCAGGGTCCGGTCAGACCTTTGCTTTAGTTAAGGGGATAAGATTATAATAATAATCTAATAGCAATATTTATATTTATTAAAAACTATTGAGCATCTACCCAAGCTAAGTAATCTTGTACAGATACAGATTCAATAGCTATAGGCATAAATCCGTGATATACTCCACAAATTTCAGAACATTGACCATAGAATGTTCCAGTTCTTTCAGCTAATAAAGAAGTTTGATTTAATCTTCCAGGTACAGTATCAATTTTAATTCCTAATGAAGGAACAGTAAATGAGTGGATAACATCAGCACCTGTAACAATGATTCTAACATGAGTATCAACAGGCACAATAACTTTGTTATCAACTTCTAATACTCTAAATTGTCCTATTTCTAAATCAGAATCAGGTATCATATAAGAATCAAATTCAATAGATTCACCACTTTCATTAACATAATCAGAATATTCATATGACCAATACCATTGGTGTCCTACTACTTTTATTGTTATTGTTGGAGAAACTACTTCATCTAATAAATAAAGTAATCTAAATGATGGGAAAGCTATAGTAATTAAAATTAATGCTGGTGTTATTGTCCAAATTAATTCAATTAATGTACCGTGGTTAAGATATTTATGTACAATAGGAGAATTTTTAGAACTATAGTAATAAATAGTTGAACCTAATACCCAAAATATACCTACAGCAATAACTACTAAAAAGAAGAAAATAGTATTATGTAATTCTACTATTCCTGTGAAACTTGGTGAAGCACTATCTTGGAAACCTAATTGCCAAGGTTGAGGTGCATCGTTATAGATAGTATTAAAGATTGAAAAATTAGTTAACATTTTTGTTAGTAAATTAAATAATCTTAGATTTTTTTATATAAATATATAATAATTTATTTTATAATAATTATAAAATTTAAAGAATTACCACTCCAGCTGCTTTACTTATACCTTCCTATTGCACTCCTATCGAGCCGAAGGTGTGGGTGCTTTACCTAGTGAGCTGGTACCTGCACTACCTACCAGGTCTGGAAGCTAAAGGTTAGGGCAGGAAGCCGCACAAGAACCTTTAAGACAAAAAGTAATTTACAGTATTACGAAGCATATTTACCTAAAGGACTATTTCTTACATCTAAATCACCTTTTATATAGAACTATAAATATGTTTAATTCTATAATAATTTAAGTAAGTATTATATAATAATAAAATAGATAAAATTATAGAAATATACAATACATAAATATTATATTTTTCATAAGCTTTAATTAAAATTATTAATATACTTATTCCTCCTAAAAACTCTAAATATTCTAATAAATGGATGTAAATGTAATTTAAGTAAATTTACTTGTAATGTTGGATGATTTCATCCTTTTTAAACCAATGATTGTTCTATTTTAGAATGTTAATTTTTATTTATTATTTAATATTAAATTATCTTTTTTTATTTATTTTTCCTCGCTTATTTTTATAATTTATATTTTAAATATAAAACTATGAGACAATACTGTAGATATATTTTGTAAATATATATAGTATCCTAAGATTGAGCTTAAACAATTCTTTTATGTAAATATGGTAATATTATAATATAGCCCTATTTCCTAACATAGCCTTGCCTTATTTTATAAGGTTTGGCACTTGATTAGAACACCATAAAATCTAAGAAGTAAAGGAATCGAACCTTTATTTAGTTACCCTTCTTCTTTCTTTTTTCCATAAACTATGAATGTAGTTGTAAGGTTGCGTTGAGGGTACAGATGTTGCCCAAACCTGCCTGCACTGCCACTGCCGTAGGCAGGCACACCCAGGTACCAGGAAGGATACACTAAGTATTGGTAAAGCAGCAGGCCCTTAGGAAAGGACAAGCAGTAGAGTGCCGGGTTTATATTTAGTAGGCCAAATATAGGTTTACTTTGGCAATAATTGAATGTAAGGTCAAGAGTAAAGATACTTAATATTTTATAAATTTAATGTTATTACTATATTATCATCGATACTTTTAGATATTTATTTTTATAAACTTAACAATAAAAGGCTGGCATAGTTGCCATATCTATGCTATAATAGGCTAGTAGTTTGTTAAGGGGATTAATTAGCTTTATTTATATAAAGCTAATTAATTTTTCCTTTTATTTTTTTAATATAAAATATTGATAATAATTTTAGAAATAAATTATAATTATTTCTAATTTATATATTACTACATTTATATTAGTATTTCTTAAAATTATGAGTATAATAATAAGAAAGCAATCATTAATGAGAATAATCCTGTAGCTTCAGCTAAGGCGAATCCTAAGATTGCGAAACTAAATAATTGTCCTCTGATTTGAGGGTTTCTTGCTGTAGAAGCAATTAATGAAGAGAAAATTAAACCGATTCCGGCTCCAGCTCCAATTAATCCTGAGCAGGCTAATCCAGCTCCTAAGTATTTTGCAGCAGCTAACATTAATTTACATGTCATATTTATAGTGTCTAAGGCTTTGAGATTTCAGTTATTATAAAACTAAATACTTCTTTTATATTATTATTAATTTATATAATATATAATTATATAAATTACACTATCGAGCAAAAATTAGAATTAATAAAACTGTAGTCGACATCTTCAACTGTTCAACCAATGAAGCTAAAATTGCGATGAAATCTATGTTAGATTACGTAGGTGAAAGTGTACAAGATTACATAGATTTAGGTAAAGATAAATTCTTAATACTTAGAAGTATAATATCAAATATCTTTGTCGCCACACCTGACCTCCGGTCAGCGGGCTGAGGTCACGCCGCCCACCCTTATTTATAAAACACAGGCAGCGGAGCTGAGGCCGTAAATGTTAACATTGCAATAGCGTCAACTATAACAGCGGGGGTAGAGCACATACGTCAACATTTAAGAATAATCCTAATTATAATTTAATTTACGCAGATACCGATAGTATCGTTATTGATAAACCTTAGCCTTCCAGGCACCAGTAAATTAAGTAGGTTACGACTTAGGACACTTCAAACTAGAACACGTCGTAAAAAGAGCTGTATTCTTAGCTCCTAAAGTTTATGCACTTATTATTGAAGATGGGTGGGCGGCCCCAAGATGTACTTTATAACTTAAAAGTTACTTCTAATAAAAGATCTCCATTTTATGTTGATGGTGTTTTTATAGCACATATCCATATAAATATGAAGAGATCATTAAACATTAAATATTGATTGATATTTAATAACCCCTCACCTCTTTACCTTTCAGGTCTCTGCTGACCCCTGCGGGTCTGCACGCACACCTCCGCAGGCGCTGGCTACATTTTACTTTTTTTTAATTATTAAACGACTTACTAAATTAATTAAGAGATATTCACAGTAAATATACTTTTTTAAACTAAATTAGAAGCTTACTCCGGCCCCTAGATTACTAGATTGATACTTTTCTCAATTACTTTTTCTAATTTGATTTATTCTTCTCCAAGTTACTGATACTCTATCTACTGCGCCTTTCATCCATAAGAAGTCTGAATTTATATATGCAATATTGGAGGCTATAGCAGGCGTCAGCTCACACCTGAGCTCCGGTCAGAGGTGTGGTGGGAAAGGCAGAGAGCAAGGCAAACTATGCTTTATAAATTAGCAGGGGATAAATATTTAAATAAAAATATTATAAAATATAAATATTAATTATAAATTAGCTATTTATTATTTAGGTAATAAAATAGGGTAATAATATAATATTATTCTAATATTATTAGAAGATATATCTTTAAAATGATTTATGTTAAGTCTTTTTGTAGCATAGCAGCTATAATATAGTTTATATTAGTAATATTATTTTTAGTATTATACTAAATATTACATATATATAATACTATTTTATATTATCTATTCAGATAACAAAATAAAAGGCTGATTTTCTAAAAATTATTAAGCCAGGCATAGGATTCTATTCTCTTAATTTTTAATTATTTATTAAAACAAACGTTTACTGTAGACCGCCTACATTGCCTTACACTCTTTACCTTCCAGGTCTCCGGTGACCAAACCTCAGGCCTAGAAGGGTGGAAGGCGGTAGAGATATTATACTAAACTTAAAATAGAATATAAGCATAGTCAGTAAAGTGTTAGATTATTATATAATTTTATATATAGTTTTAATTAAAAATTACTATTTGTTTTCTATAGTTTTACCATAAATTAATTTATTTTTATTTAAATATTACCTAAATTAACCTTTGACCTTTCTTAAGTAAAGTTAATAAAAAGGATTTATTGTTTATTTCAATTTATTTATATAAAATATATTTTTAATAAACTTTCTTTTTATTATATCCTTTAAATACAGAATTAGTTCTCTAATATAATATTATTAAAATATTTGGGTAAAATCAGAGAATTGAACTCTGAACATCGTCGCCACAAGACGTCATTTTACCATTAAACTAATTTTACCTCTTTTATATTATTATTTATATATTTGTTATACTATTGATGTAGATTTAGTATAAATTATTTTTGCCCTCTTTACCTTCCAGGTCTCCGGTGAGCCCTGCCTACGGCAGTGGCAGTGCCCCTGCCTGCTAGGGTCCCACCACACCTCTGACCGGAGCTCAGGTGTGAGCTGCAGTGGGGTAGACTGCCCACCTAGACCTCCGTTCTGGCTGGAACCTTTCCTAACCTTTATCAGCTGGTACCTGCACTACCTACCAGGTCTGGAAGCTAAAGGTAAAGGTTAGGGGATAAAAGCTTTTATAAAATAAAACCTTTCTAATAAAGAAAATAGTTACATTACTATTTTAAAGAGAAAAAAGAAACGCTTTTAACTTAAATTAGACAAATAAGTTAAAACAGCTTGACAATGTTGAATGAATAACTCATTATTATTCATAAAGAATTGATGTAGCATATCTACATCTGGACCATCACCTTGTAATACTAGATTTAAATTATTATTATTTACGTTTTCAATTCCAAATATTTCTATTAATTCTGGATTGTTTTGTAAATCTTCAGAAGTTAACTCTAAATTAGTAGGTAAACCTTGTGCTTCTCTCATTGAATTTACCATGTTTTCTATTACAATATCAACATAAATATTATATCCAACGGTTGCAATTCTTACTACTGGAATAAGTAATGCAAAAGCCAAAATACATTGTTCAAGCACAATGTTATACATGATTTGTTCCATTTTAATTTACATATTAAAGTTATTATAGTGTCTAAGGCTTTGAGATTTCAGTTATTATAAAACTAAATACTTCTTTTATATTAAATATTTAATAAATTATAATTACATTAATAATTTTATTGAATTTATTAAAAAATAAGAGTGAGCAGAGTGTCCTAAGCTTCCTCACCTGACCTCCGGTCAGCGGTGCTGCCTACGGCAGTGGGTGCGGAGACCTGGAAGGTAAAGAGGTCAGGGTACCAACCAGAGCCCTGGTATAGGAAAAGTAGCTGACAGGCGCTCAAGGCTCCCACCCCTAAGCTAGAAGGTAGCAGTTGTCTGTGGCATAGCAGAAGTGTGCCGGTGTGCCTACCCTGCGGCAATGGCAGAGCAAAGGTATGACCGGACCCTGGTAGCTAAAGGCAGGGCAAGGGTGAGCTCTGGTCAGGGCAGGAACATGCTGTAGAATAATATTTCAATACTATTAATTATAAATAATAAAGAAGAGTTATTATTTAATGATTGGGGGATAATAAATTATTATTTTTTATTCATTGATAATTCTTCAACATAACTTGATGTAACTTTAATAGCACCTGATCCTATTTCTAAGATAAATCCAATAGTTAATACAATAAAAAATATTAAAGCTACAGAGAATCCAAACATACTTACTTGATATAAAGTTAAAGCTATAGGAAATAATAGTAGGATTTCAAGATCAAAGACTAAGAATAGTAGTGCTACAACGAAGAAATGTATTTGAAATGTAGATCTAGTTTGCCCATATACAGGACTAAATCCACATTCATATGCTGATTTTTTAGCTTCATCGGGTTTATGTGTAGCTAATAATATATTTAAACCTAATAATATTACAGCTAATATAGGTACAAATACAATTAACATTAATAATGTATTCATTAGTTTGTAAATATGGATAGTGATAGTAATTGTGTACTTTTTAATAAGATAGATGGTTTAAAAATGAAGAATAATATTAATAAAGTTAAACTTGATATTGTTAAACTATGAATATTACTAATACCTACTTTTGTATTTGTTAGATGGCTGTTACCCTGACCGGAGCTCTGGATGTCTGGTAGGCTGGCAGGCACTTCACCCATGTCATTTAATGATTTATTTAAATCAATTTCAGTATGTAATATTCTAATTATTCTTAAATAATAAGATGCACTTATAATACTTACTAGTATTCCAGATATTGACATAAAATAATATCCACTTTCAATAGCAGAATATAATACAAACTGTTTAGAGAAGAATCCTAATAAAGGAGGAGTTCCAGCCATAGATAATAAGCAAATAGTTAAACTAATAGATAAAATTGGATTAGAGAAGAATATTCCTTTAAATTCAGAAATATATTTAATATCTTTTCCTATGTTTGTGGCAATAAGCACACCTTTTTTATATATAGTTTTATTATTTAATATATAACCTATAGCTAATAATATTAAGAATGTATTTAAATTAGTTAATGTATATTGGATAATATAGAAAATAAATGAATCAATAGATTGTTTACTATTTATAGCTAAAGCTAATAAGATAAATCCTATATGTGATATTGTACTATAAGCTAATAATCTTTTTATTCTTATTTGAGCTAATCCTACTACTGTACCAATTATTAAAGAAAATAAAGAACTTATTAATAATAAATATTTTATTGTATTTATTCCTAAACCCTGCATGCCTTCTAGGCTTCCTAACACAAGGCTTATTTCTATACTTTCTAATATTGGACTTACTGATGTAATTTGAGTAAAGACTTCTAAAATAAAAATTAAAATAGAAATTTTAGGCATAATAGTTAACCATATTGTTACTAATGTAGGACTATCGTCATATACATCTGGAGCCCAATTATGTAATGGTGCTGCTGCTACTTTTAATAAAAATCCTGCAAATATAAAGATAAATCCTAAAGCTATACCTTGAATAATATTACTACTTTGAGACACTGATATTAAATTATAGATTGATTCTAAATTAGTTAAACCAGAAAAAGTATAAATTAATCCTGATCCTAATAATATAAAACAAGAAGCTAAACTACCTAATAAGAAATATTTTAATCCAGCACTAGTAGCAGATTCAGAATTTCTATATAAAGTTGATAATATATATACTGCAAAGGATTGTAATTCTATACTTAAATACATAGATATTAAATTTGAAGAAGATATTAATAAACTAGCTCCTATTGTACTAAACATTATTAGTAAGCTATATTCTATGGAATATTTATAACTAAATTCTTTTTTTAAAGTTTCGGTAATTTTTACATATACAGGTAAAGCTCTAGCTATTAATATTGCTGATCCTATTATGTATATAAAGATCTCTATAAATTGAGATATTAAAGTTACATGGAATAATCCACTATAAATACCTATACCTGATCCAATTGACTGAATATATAAAGCATTTAATGATAATGCTCCGGCATAAATTAAAATTATAGTAGACAATCTCTGGAATAAAATTGGTGGGACTCTGCCCTTAAGAGAAGGTATGGCCATAACCATAATTAAAAATAAGATACTAATAAATAACATTACTCAAACTGTAAATAGTGTTTATTACGAGTAATCAGATTCGAACCGATGATATCTACTTGGAAGGTAGAGGTTATACCACTTAACTATACTCGCATATTATATACTTATATTATTTTTTAATAATCTAAACATTACTTACTCTTTTAAAGATAAATCCTCTATTTATAATTATATGATAGTGGAGCTATCTAACTCTGCTATAACCCTGACCTCCGCTCTGCCTAGTAGGCATCCACACTTCCCCTTCACGTAGTTAGTGGCACCGCTCACCGGAGACCTGGTAGCTAAAGAGGGGTGGGGGTTAAATAAATATTTATTTAAATAATTTTAATTAAGCTTTTTTACTTAATTTTGTTATATACATTCTTATAACTTGTTGAAATGTAAATAAAGGTAAAATGTATTTAGAAAATACATATATTAATACTAATAAAGTTAAGAATGAAAATGATAATTGATTTAAAAAATAAAATGGAATTAATTGTGGCATTCTATTTAATATATTTGATTGCTTTGTTCTAGGCTTATTAGGGTTAGAGACTAGGAAAATTAAAGCTATCTCTATAATTATTATAAAATATAGTAATATAATAATTACAATAAATAGAAATTTCTATTTATAAATTGAGATATTAAGGAGTATCTTTATTAATAATAATATTATAATATAAAGAGTGCCTGCTATTGCATAAGACTAAAGCAAGCACACACACTCTCTCCACCCTAAGGTCCGAATCTAGAGCCCGCCTCTGATAGTGTGGCACTGCCACTGCCGTAGGCAGGGCTCACCGGAGACCTGGTAGCTAAAGAGGGGTTTAATTAATATTAAAGTTTAATCAATAATATTTGTTATATTCTATTACTGAAATAAGTAAAATAATTTTATATAGAATTATTAATTAGAATTTTGATTCTGTGGAGATAAAACTATTATTAATGAAGCAAAATAAATAATAATTAATCTAATTTCACTAAATAAAGAAGTATCTAATAAAACAGGAGCAAAAACTAAGAATAATAAAGCTAATATACCTAATGTAATATAAAGAGCGTAAGTAGTAATTACACCATTATCTAATTTAGAAATATTATTACCAGTATTAGTGAAAATATTAGATAATCCATGAGGACCTAATAATTCAATAACTCCTCTATCAATAACTTTAGATATAGTATAACCTAATTGTAAACCTACAGATATTATATAATTATTATATACAACATCAAATAAGTATTTACCATTTAAGAAAGTATAAATTTTTCTACCTAAAGAAGTTTCAGTTAAATCAATAACAAAACTTGTATTATTATGATATAATAATATAGCTAATAAAGCACCAAATAAAGATAATATAGATGGTAATAATTTAATTAAAATAGGTAAACTAAATTCTGCTTCAATTATAGAAATATTATTAGGATGTATAAATAAAGAATTAGCAAAGAAATCAGAACCTACACCTACAAATAAATCAGAGAAAACAAAACCAAAGAAGATACTAAATAGAGCTAACACAAATAGAGGAACAATTACAGCTAAATTAGCTTCATGTGAATTTAAATAAGAATTTTTAGATCCATTAGGTACAGTTAAGAAAACTAATGAAATTAATCTAAATGAATAGAATGCTGTAATACCTGCAGTTAAACTACCTAAAATATAAGCATAAATACCGCTGAAACTATATTGTCCGTAAGCTAATTCTATAATTAAATCTTTACTATAGAATCCAGTTAACCAAGGAGTAGCTAATAAAGATAATGATCCTACTAACATTGCTGTATAAGTGAAAGGTAAGAAATTTATTAATCCTCCTAATCTTCTTACATCTTGTTGATCTGAAAAACTATGTATTACTGCACCAGCTCCTAAGAATAATAATGCTTTAAAGAAGGCATGATTTATTACATGCATTAATGCAACATTATATTGACTTATTCCTACTGCCATTACCATATATCCTAATTGACTTATTGTTGAAAATGCAATAATTCTTTTTAAATCATTTTGAACTAAACCACAAGTAGCAGCAAAGAAAGCAGTAGAAGCACCAACTAAAGTTATAACTAATAAAGCAGTTGAACTATATTCTAATAAAGGAGATGATCTCACTAATAAATATAATCCTGCTGTTACTAGTGTAGCTGCATGAATTAAAGCTGATACTGGAGTAGGACCTTCCATACTTCCAGGTAACCAACTATGTAAAGGAATTTGAGCAGATTTAGCCATAGCTCCCATTAATAATAATAAACCTATTATTGTTATTCCTGTTTCATTCATTAGAGGTACTAAACTAAATACTGTTGAAAAATCTAATGATCCAAATAATGCAAAGATTGCAAAAAATCCTATACTTAATCCCATATCACCTACTCTATTCATTGTGAATGCTAATATTGCTGCTTTATTAGCTTGAATTCTTGTGAACCAAAAGTTAATTAATAAATAAGAAACTACTCCAATACCTTCCCAACCAATAAACATTACAAAGAAATTAGCACCTGAAACTAATACTAACATAAAGAAAGTGAATAATGATAAATAAGAGAAAAATCTTTGATTATGAGGATCTTCAGTCATATAATCAGTAGAGAATATATGAATTAAAGATGAAATATATAATACTGGAATTAACATTGAAACTGTTAATTGATCAAATAGGAATTCCCAAGAAATAGACATAAATTCTGAATCGATCCAACTAGTTAAATTTATAGTAACAGGTGAACCACAGAATCCTACTTCATAGAAAGCTATTGAAGCTAATATTGATGATAATATTAAGCAAGTACAAGTTATAATATGTGCTCCTGTTACACCTATTTTTCTACCCATTAATCCTGATACAAAAGATCCTAATAAAGGTAATACTAAAATTGATAAATACATTATGTTCTTAATGAAATATTTCCTCTTAATCTATAATATGCTACAAGAATACTTAAACCTACTACTGATTCAGCACCTGCTATTGAAATTATAAAGATACTAAAAGTTTGTCCTATTCCATCATCAAAACTATAACTAGAAATTAATATTAATAATGTTACTGATAATAACATTAATTCTATCGCAATAATCATTAGAATTATATTTTTTCTATTTAATATAAATCCTAATATACCTACTAAAAATAAAAGTAATGATAGATTCATGGTTTGTATTTGTATTTTTCCTTTAGGTGCTCTCCTTATGCTTTCAAAGCGATCTGGAGGCCTTACATTGAATATTATGATATTTAGTTTAATTATTATTTTGTCTTGATCGTTGCTTTAATTTAAAGCGCTACCTACTAATCCTTAATTATATAATAAATAAGGAGACCTAAAAAGCTTTTGGCTTGCCAATGACTAGACCTACCTATGTTTATGCTCGAGCATGTAAAGGTTTTAGTTTTGGCAATTACGCAGGGTAGATATATAGCTGTAATACAAGACAGATAATTAATAGTTTTCTAGACCGATACAAATATTTTTTATTTATTTGCAATGTATAATTATAATCTTTATTTACAAAATAAATTAATAGCCTTCTTTTATCTACTATCACCGGCTTAAGCTCTTCTCTACTTCCCTTGGAGGCTAGAGTGCTGCCCCTGCCTACTAGGCACCGGTGCTGCCTGCCTACGGCAGTGGCACGGCAACCACACAAAACCAAGTAAAGGAATCAAGCCTAGAAAAAGAAATGTTAGATGAAAAAGGGGATAAAATTAAGATTATTTTAATTATTTGGGTTTAAATGTTTTAATATTTTAAATAAAATTAATTGATCTAGCTTAAGAAGAAAGTTAATTCGAATTAAGCGTAATCAATAATAGAAAAGGAGGGCCTCAGTAAAGTGTAGCGAAAGCGAGCGGGTATCGGATTAACTCGTTACTAGTAAAGGACCCCGCCACGAGCCCAGAGGAACTCAAAACTAGCAGGCCCACACCTAATTCCAATAGAATTTAATATTTTTAGGGGATAATATTTTAAATTAAATTAAAATTAAAATTAATGATTGTTTAAATCATTGTAAACAAAAGGTTTTGTAGAATTAAATACTCTATTTATATAAATAGCTTCTCTTTTGTTTGAATTAGTTTTTAATGTATAAATAATATCAGATGTAGTAATTTCACTATTGATTATTGATTTAAACCATTTTTCTTGAGTAAAAATTCTTGTTGAATCTTTAATTAGAAGACCTTCTAAATCACTGAATGTTAATTTAATTTCTTTACTTAAACCTTTAACTTTAATAATTTCTCTTCCTTCTTCAGTTATTAAAGCATAAACTTTAGGTGCTAGAAATACAGCTTTTTTAATTGTATTTTCTAGTTTAACTTGCCCTAATTCATTACCTAATAAATTATCAGGTAAAGCTCTATCAATTACTATTGAATCAGTATCAGAATAATAAAGATTAAATTTAGAATTATTTTTTAGTAAAGACATCCATACTCTGGCTGCGGCAGTAATTGAAGAAGCAACTGCAATGTTAACATCTAGACCGTGGAACATATCCTCATCTTGATTATATTTAAAATCTAGCATACTTTGTCTAATGGTTAATAAATGGTTATCGACTTGCACATAATCTTGTACTGAAGTACCATAGGCGTCTAACATTTCATGAAGTAAATCATTTTCTTCTTTAATAGAAGTATTGAACATTTCTACTACTGTTGATTCTAGTTTCATAGCGAATTTCCCGTATAAGGAATTCATCAATAGTTTAGCAATTAAATTCATAGGATGTCCCTTTTCGAATTGTAGTCTTAATTCATACATTTTTTCAATGTAATCTTTAAAGATGTATCCTTTTTCAAATTGGTAACCTTTGATTATTTCAAATGTGTATCCGAATTTAATTGCGTTATCCATTTCAATGCTACTCATCCATCCTGTCCAACTACCTAAACCAGCGATAGTTCTTACACCTTCGTTGGTTTTAATTCTTCTTTGAAGTATTGGATGTATTAAATTAGCTGGTGAAGAGATATTGCAATAGAAGAAACCAAAGGCATTAGGTTCAACTAATCTAATATCCCCTTCAAAGGCTATTGGTTTACCTATAGGCATAGGTAATTTAGCCATTACAAAAGGATATAAACTATTAACATCATAATAATATAATTTATTAAACAATGCTTTACCTTTTTCTACTAATGAAGTAATTCTATTAGTAGGAATATATACATCTACTGCCCCTCCAGTATATGAATCTCTAATGTCTCTTTCAGCTGGACCTAGCAATTGATAGATGGTGTTTTTAGGCATGAATTGTGATTTAAAGATTCTCATAGCTAGTGCAGGTAGAGTAATAGAATTATAAATGTTAACATTAAAATGATTAAAGATTAATTCATTAAATTGGATTAGTATTTCATGTAAAACTTTACAATCTAATTTACAGTATTTAATTGCTTCTACTTCAAAGTTCCAAGTCTGACCTCTAAACTCACTTACTAAAACGTTATATTCTTCTAAAGAGATGTTACTCCAGCATTCAAATGTTGGAATTAAACCAGCATAGAATATATTAGTCAAATTAAACGGGAAGTAGCCTTTAGGAATAGAAATATTAAATGCTTTACATAAATTTCTTAAAGATAATGGAAGTAATAGATATGAATCTTTAAATACTACTTTTTTACCGGTAAAACCTTTAATGTCTAATTTAATATTAATTGACATTAATTTACCATTAAATAACAATGGTTCAACTTTACCAAATTGTAATAAATGTTTTAATAAAAATATTCCATCAAAACCCGAAAGATTGTGTGCATACACTGTTAAAGTGTTAGAACCTTTAGGGAATAAAGTTAACAAACTGTATACAAATGATGAGAATAATGCATCTTGATTTAATGATTCATTAGCATATACAGTTATGTATTCTGTTCCATTATAGGCGCATATTAAATAAGGGGTGATTTTATTTTCTAATCTGATAGTTTCAATATCCATAGTTACGAATTTATTAACTAAAGTTTTATCTGTTGATAGTTTTGTGAATGGTTTGGCACTAAGCTGTTTTTTGCTTAGTACTCTAACACCATCCATGAAATACATAACTGATTTACCAATTTCTCTTTTGAATAAATCATTAGAAATTTTAGTATCAATCCATGATAAATCAACATCTCCTAAAATAGTTACTTTGTTTACTAATGAACTTACATCAATTTGATAGTTTCTAGAACCATCTTTTACAATAAATCTATGTATAGAATCCCCTTCAATTTGCATAAAGTTAGATACTAAAATAGTACCATAATCTTCAGGATTCATTGAGATTGGTAGATTCATATTATTAAATCTATGTGCAGCAAAAGCCTTATTTGACAAATCTTGTAGCAAACTTCTATCATTGTCTCCAGCTAAACCTGATTTAATGATGTAAGTAAAACTTATTTTTGATATAGGATTAGATGTGTATCCTTCAGTTAATAGACCCAATCTTTGAATTAAATATCTAACAAATAGTTCTTTATCGTCAAAGTTTACTCTTCTTAAATGTCCTAATGTTCTATACCCCATTTCTTCTTTATCGAATTCTACTTTACACATTAACATTAAATGTTTATTATCCTGCGCAATTGATGTAAAGATATCTACCCAAAATTTATTGATATATGCTCCTAATACTTCATTTGTAAGCATTACTTTACTAATCGGATAACTTTGTATTTGAATCATTATTTTATAATTTTATACTAGATAACTTGTTATTTTATTTATCTTAGAGGGAGACTTCCTCCACAAATATCCATTAGTAACCAACTCCACAGCAATTGTTAGTATCCGTTAAAAAGGTATGGTTCCCCAGATATTTATGATATGTATCGCATTTCTACATACTCTTTTATGATTTCCCCCATTTTTCTGATCTAGCTGTCTCGTGTGTTTTAAAATATAGAATCTTATCAGAATCGAACTGATATCATTAAGTCCAGCTACTTAATATCTTACCTTTAGATCAAAGAGTCTTTATTAGTTAGGGGATTAGATTCTAATCTAGAATATCTACAGTTAAATTATCAAATGGATTATCGTGTACAGGTATTCCTTGTACTACATTATCTAAACTTTCATCATCCGGCCACACATTTGTTGTAATAGAATCAGGCCAAATTGTTGGTATTACTTTAGGAGTTGGTGCTAGAGATCTTAACTTATTTTCTACATTTAAGTATGAACTTGATGTTTCAATTATTTGTGGTAAACCTCCGGATACTTGAGTTATTCCGATTCCTACATTGGTAGCAGGTGTTTGTGAACCTAATTGTTTAGTTGAACCAATTGCTATTTCATAATAATCTCTTAATGCATATTTTTCATCTGCTAATCTTTGTATTATTTCTGCTTCATTTTCACCGAACATTAATATTCTTAATCTAGTATACCAAGGATTGTGTGGATTAAATTTAGTAAATGGGTAAAATCTAGTATCACAAGTATTTAAATTAGTTTGATTAAGCATAAATGTGTTTAATTGTGCTTGTGACTCCGCTGCATTTAGAAACCAATTATAAGGATTTAATTGTTGAGTTATATTTCTATAACTTTTACCTACTTTTTTAGCTAAATTCCATACAAATTCCCCTAAATTAGGGGCTACAGTATCATCTGATGAATCTGCGTCAAATATTATAGTTGAGTTACCGCCTACACCTCCAGTGCTTGGAGTTACGCCTGTGGTATTAGGAGTTATTCTACTCTTCCCACTAAATAATTCATTGATGAATAATGGATCTACTATAAATTTATATCCAAAATAAGCTACAGAGGCTATACCTAATATCCATATCCAGGTAGTTAAATCTTTATACCAGCTAGTAGATGGAGTATTTACATTAATATTAAGTGGACTTTTAAACCAATCTTTATTGAATTTACTTATGTCTGTTATTTTATCTTCCCAACCTTTATTTATTGGATTAGGATTCCAAAATGGACCGTTAGATGGTGGGGATTTAGGTATATTAGGTACTATTTTATGATCAAATAATTCTACGAACCAGTGGAATAATCTCTTTGTACTGTTCGTGAATATTTCTAAATAGGTGTGACCCATACCAGCAAATCCTGCTAATACATTATCGAAGCTGAAACCTACAGTGTTAAATACAACGAATACACCTATTAGAGCATTAAATATTATAAATACTTTTCTTAATCTAATTAATATCTTGAACCACGTAGTCTTACCATACCATAAACTTAGCGCAGTAACTAATCTTCCAATAAATGGTATCTTTGAAGCATACCCTAAGATCCCGGTAATTATCCATAAATGTAACATCGAAGTTTTCATATATAATTTATTGATAAATGATTCTTTGATATCATGACCAATCGCCGTCGCATGATTATCTATTTTTGGTGTCACTGTTGGTTTAGATGACGTTTTAGAGATTTTATTTTCTTTAATTTTTAGGGGATATATATATACATATTTGTATTTAAGAATAATTATTCTTTTCGAATTAGGCAATAGAAGTAATTAGTTACCTCCCCAGTAGTAAACTGCAATAAATAAGAATAACCAAACTACATCTACAAAGTGCCAATATAAGATACCAGATTCATGTCCGATATGGTGAGTATCAGTTAAATGATAATTTAATATTCTTATGAAACCTACTGTAATAAAGATAGTTCCAACAATAACATGTAATCCATGTAATCCTGTTGATGCAAAGAATACTGTACCAAATACTGAATCAGCTATAGTAAATCCTGCTTCAGAATATTCAATATATTGTAAAACAGTGAATACAATAGCTAAGATTATAGTAATTAGAGTTCCAAAGATAGCACCTTTTCTATCTCCAGCAATTAAAGCATGGTGACCATAAGTAACAAAAGCTCCAGATGATAATAATAAGAAAGTATTTAATAATGGTATACTAAATGGATCTAAAGGTGTAATTCCTAAAGGTGGCCACACTCCTCCTATTTCGATAGCTGGTGATAAACTAGAATGGAAGAAAGCCCAGAATACACTGAAGAAAGCAAAAACTTCACTAATAATAAATAGAACTATTCCAATGATTAATCCTTTTTGTACTTGTTTTGTATGGTGTCCTTCATATGTTCCTTCTGTTATTACATCTCTAAACCATAATCCCATACCTGATGCTGTTAAAATTAATCCTAAAGTTAATAATAATCCTCCATTAGGATATCCTTGTAAGTACATCACTGCTCCTGTTGTTAAACTTAATAATGAAAAACTTACTAAAATTGGCCATGGAGAATTTTCTACTAAATGAAATGGATGATATTGAAATTTATTTAATTTGATATTATTCATATATATTTTATTAAATTGTATACACCTATGCTTATACTTAATTATTATTTTATAATTTTATATTATTTATTTATGTTATATTTAATATAATAATTATATAGTATAGAATAAACTAGAATATTGTTTATTATAGGTTGCTTATAGAGTTATATTTTTATATTAATAATTAAAATATTACTTCTCTTTTATTATTAATTACAAATAAAAAATATATTACTTAAAATAAGAAATTATTTAAAATCTACAAAAGGCTTCTCTGCTTGTCCTGCATGTCCTAGCTTTAGCTACCTTGAGGTAGGCCCGGTAATGCTAGACTGAGTACAAGACTGACTGGCAGAAGATAGTTCACGGAATTCTAAATAGAATGTAAATCTCTCATTAAGATACATTTTATAATATATATAATAATTCAAGTAAAACTTTTACCGTTGCCTCAACGCGTGCATGTTATCTAAAAGTCTTAGCTTTTGCATGCTTGTTTTGTTCCAATTTTCCCTCCATTTATCCCTTCCTCCATGAATGGGGTCAGCTAATTCATAGAGACACTAAGTTAGCCAGAAGGCAAAGATAAGCATAAGGTTAGGGTGTAGGCCTCAGCTCCAGCACCGGCGGGTACCAGCCCTGACCAGCGGTGAGCGGTGCCTAGTAGGCAGAGCGGAGGTCAGGTAGGTGAGTCAGGGGATAAATTAAAAAATATATTTTAGATATTAAAAATAATAATTAGTGTAATTCGATAGCATCTTTAATATATGAACATACTAATAAAGTAAATACATAACTTTGAATTAAAGAAACAGCTAATTCTAATCCAATTAAAGCTAAGAAGATAGAGAATGGTATTAAAGTTAACACAGCTACAATTATACTACTACTAAACATTTGATATAAGAAAGTAGATAAAATTTTAAGTAATGTATGACCAGCAACCATATTAGCAAATAATCTTATTCCTAAAGAGAATGCTCTAGCTAAATAACTTACAGTTTCAATTAATACTAATAAAGGTACTAAAGCTAATGGTGTACCAGATGGTACAAAGAATGAGAAGAAATGTAATTTATGGATAGATAACCCTAATATAGTTACACCAGTAAGAATAGTAAATGATAAACCAATTGTTACAATAATAGAAGTTGTTACAGTATAAGAATAAGGTACATTACCTGTTAAATTAGCTATTAAAATAAAGAAGAATAAAGAGTAAATAAATGGTAAATATATTTCTTTACCTAATTGTTCTCTAACCATAGCATTTACACTTGCAAAAATACTTTCTAATCCTATTGACCATTTATTAGGTAATAATTTTGTTTCATTATTTCCCATATAGTGTATTCCTATTATTAAAAATAATACAAATAATGAATAGAAACCTAAATTAGTTAAAGTTATATTTAAATAACCAAAAATTGGAGCATTTAATCCTAGTAAACTAGTAACCTCGAATTGTTCTAATGGTGAATTAATTATTAAATTTGTGTTAGTATTATGTAACATTATTTTATTAATTTCTGTTTTACACAGTTTGATTTTAAAACTTTGTTTGTACTTATCTCTTCCTAGGCAATATTAAACAATTAAATAGGAAGTGTTTTAGCCTCCCCCGCTAAAGGTGGAGGCCTAAAGGGCCTCCACCTTTAGCGGTACCCAGAGCTACGGGTCGGTTGTAGAGCAATAGGGGTGGCTTGTAAAACATAGGGACACACCCTTATTTATGTTAAGTAAATACTCAACATAGAGATAATGTAACTCTGGATTAAATAATTGATTTTAAATCTTTAATCCATTTATTTTATAATTTTTATACATCTTAGCCTTCCAGGCAAGGATTTGAACCTATAATTAATTATTTCGAAGATTATCGCTCCGCCTAGTAGGCTGCCACTACCTTTTTTTAGCTGGGTATCTTTGCTAATTTATTTAGCATTGACTGGGGTAGCTAAAAATATAATTTGTTATTTATAATTTTATTTATTTTTTACGAGTAAAGAGACTTGAACTCTTACGATAAAAATCATGAATTCCTAAGATTCACCCGGCTACCTTTTCGGCACACTCGTTTGTGTGCTCACACTTCTCAAAGAAGACCACACACACAGTGAGAGTGCTCGGGGCCCTGAATATCCACCCAGACCTGACCTCCGGTCAGCGGTACCAGGAAGCTAACCTTAGGCTGGAGTAGCAGAGAGCACGCCACCCTAGGTAGTACTTACCAGGCCCTTAAAAAATAAAAATAGAAGCCAATAAAAATAAAATTAGTGAAAATTAAGGAGTAGAGTAATCGAAACCCTGTCTATAAAGTGTAAATTTATCGCTAAACCACTCAGCTAACCCCTTTATATTTTTATAAACTATTTTAAATTAAAATTATTAATTTTATATAGATTTACAATGGGACCCCTCTTTAGCACATGCAGCACTCAATTATATTGGTTATTAGGCAGGACTGCAGTGCCACTGCCGTAGGCAGGCAGCAAGGTGGGGGGATAAATTATTTTAATTTACAGCAGCACTTTCCAGTACGGCTACCTTGCTATGACTTTTAAGATGTTACTTAAATGAATTAACTAAACTAATTATCTTAACAAAAGTGTTCTTAACCTTGCATTGATACAAGGATAGATATAAAGAACTTTAAAAGACTTTTATAAAAGTTTTAATTTCGCTCCAGTTTACTCCAAGTTAAGCTTCTTCCCAGCGACAGACAGTTAGTTCATCACGAATGCAATCTTCACCGTTGCGCTTACTAATCAACGATTACTCGAAATTCCTTCTTCATGTCGTCGAATTGCAGACGACAATCCGACTAAAATTTAACTTTCTTTAATGATTAGCTCTACCTTATTTCCCTATTTTAATAAAAATAATATAATAACATACTTATATACTTTCGCATATAGCCATATTAAATTTAAAGGAACAGTTTCGCTTCACTTTGTAAAAGTTTTTGTGGCACGTCTATAGCCCAGTTCATTAGGGCCATAACGACTTGTCTTAGCCCCAAATGATACCCTATCAGTACCATTAATTATTAAGTATAAATTAACAACAGGGATTTCGTCCGTTAGCGGAGTTAACCTCACTTCTCACAATACGGACTGACGACAGCCATGCAACACCTGTAACATAAGCAATTTATTGAAATAAATTAAACTTTGTTATACAAGAACTGGTAAGGTTTTACGCGGATTATCGTATTAAATAACATGCTTCACTTCGTTTGCTTCGAGACCGACTAATTTTTTTGTTTTCAACTTTGCAGTTGTACTCACATGGCGGAATGGTTATCGCGTTAACATAGCTACTAATTTATTTTTTTACTAGTAACCACCATTCATCGTTGACAGTGAGTGGTATCTGGGTATCTAATCCTATTTCCTATACTCACCTTCGTGTTTCAGCGTCAATCATTAGTAGATAAAAAGCTTTCGCCTTTAATATTCCATTTAGTATTTAAGGATATCGCCCCTACTCTAAATATTATTTAATATATCCTCTATTTGATTCTAGCTTTTATTAGTTCATTCCCTTCTTTAATATTTTTATTATTTATTTAATAATAATATTAGTCTATATTTCTTCCTCGGTTAATGAGGATTTAGAAAAAGAATAAAGTTAAAAGCTGCCTACACACCCTTTACGCCTGATTAAGACGACTAACGTTTGCGTCTCTGGCCTTACCGAGTCTTCTGGCACCAGATTTGGACAACACTAATAGTAAGGTAATGTCATTATCTTCCCTTACGTTATCACACTTGACACAAGTATGATTTCAGTTAGCTAGTTCACTCTTGCGAGCATTGACTAATATTCTCGACTGCTGGTAGTGAATACTACTTGGGAGATTTCATTCCCGATGTGGCCATTTGCTCTGTCAAGCTTGACTATCGATCGTAGGCTTGGGAGGCCTTTACCCTTCCAACTACCTAATCAAAATAAATAGAATCCTAAAGCAGAATTATTCCTTTTTTAATAAATATAGCTTACTTATTTTCTTATTTTTTAAATAAAAATTATCTCCTATTTACGGAGACTCTAGGGTATCTTATCTACTATCCTCACCTTTACACCTTATTAACTTAGCCTTTATTAATTAACGGACTATTTTTAGTTTAAGTTTTTCTTAGACTTATATAGCCTTAATAATTATTAGGTTAATAATGATTCGCATGTCTTAAAACTACTGAAAAACGTTCAATCAGAACCAAAATTAAATTCTTATTTTAAAATTAAACAATATTTCATTATTGTTGTATTGTATTTACTATAAATAGTAATAGTTATTATCTCTTTTAAAGTTATTTCTTTTTTTAATTTTATTTTTATATTTGGAACACACTCTCTAAGTCCTCCCTGACCGGGGGCCTTCCTGCTTTACCTGGTGTTAGTCTAGGGCCTTAGGATAATTTAGAGCGAAGTTCTACCCCCCACTGCCGTAGGCTGGACTCCCGGTACCGGCACTACCTTCCAGGTCTGGAAGCTAAAGGTTGAGCAGGTTCACTATTAATTATAAATTATTGAATAAGGGTAAATTATAATTAATTTTATACGGGCACTGTGAGATTTGAACTCACGACTTTATTCAAGTTCTCGTTTTCAAGACGAGTGCCATAAACCAGACTCGACCAAATACCCTTTAATTATTTTAATTTTATAAATATTAATAAATAATATTTTTATATATTACGTTTTATATAAATAAATTATATATTACTCTCTTTTATTTTAAAATAAATTTAATTAAGACCGAAGGGATTTGAACCCTTATAATATCCATTATGAGCGGACTGCATTAACCTATTATGCTACAGTCTTATGATGCTAATGTTTTAATTTTACCACTTTATAATTAAGGCTATTTATTTAGCCTAATTGATTTTACACTCTTTACCTTCCAGGTCTCCGGTGAGCCCTGCCTACGGCAGTGGCAGTGCCACTAACTACGTGAAGGCGCCCTACTTTTGCTAGGTGGTACCGCTGACCTCCGGTCAGGTGTAGGGTGGCATCAGCGGTGGGTACCAGCCCTGACCGGTGGTCACTGAGAGGTAGGGTTAAGATAGTAATTGCTATCATTTATAAATAAGGAAATATATAAATACAAAATTATATTGAGCAGTAAAGGAATCGAACCTTTTACGGCTATTAACCAATTCTTTTACAGAGAATCACCATTACCAATCGGATCACCTGCCCTTAAATTATATTTTTTATAAGATCTCTTTTAGATCTTTATTTTGAAAGCACCTGGACTTGAACCAGATCTTTCTCCTTAAAAGGGAGACACTCCACCACTCGAGTTCTGCTTCCTAGCTTTCCTTCTACCACTAATTTTAATTTGTGTATCCTTTGCTTTAGAAAAAATGGAACAAGAAATCAATAAAAATATTATTAATAATTTATTCTGAGTTGACCAGATTCGAACTGATATAAGCCATTACCAAAAAATGGTGTTTTCCCAAGTTAAACTACAACTCATTTAATTTATTATTATTTCACCTGCTTACCTAGACCTCTAGATCTGCTTCCCTATGCTGGCCCTATGTTTAGGGTAAGGTTTTAATGAAGAAATCATTTATAAATGCCGAAAACTGGAATTGAACCAATATCTAAATCTTACAAGGAATTCATTTTACCTGTTAAACTATTTCGGCTTTTGCCTTGGGAGAGAATTGAACTCACATATCTATATCTTCAGAATAGCGCTTTGACCACTAAGCAACCGAGGCTTTATTTTGACCAAAAATTAGAATTAATTTTAAATTGGAGAAAGATAGATTCGAACTATCATATTTGTAATGCAAATACAACTGATTACCATTATCAGATTTCCCCTTTGATTTTATTTATTTTAGATTATAAATAATCTCTTTTAAGATAATTTTTATTAAACTTTTTATTTTTAATATATAATTATTTAAAAGTAATAGTAAAATTAATGTTGTTAATTTAATTTAGATAAATATAAAAATATTTCTATATTAATATCCTAGCCCTCTCTTTATGCCATAAGGCTAAAGTGAGTGAGTGAGTGAAAGTGTGCCGGTGTGCCTACCCTGCGGCAATGGCAGAGCCCTGCTAAAGCAGAAGGTGGGGCAGTATTATAAAACAATAAATTCTCTTAGTTTAGTGGTTAGAATTGCATTCTTCTAAAGTGTAAATTTTGGTTCGAATCCAAAAGAGAATATAAAAAATATAAAGAAAAATTAAATAATTAATATAAAAAATATAAATAGTTATAGTGTATAACAAAATTATAAAATATATAATTATTAACTTTATGTTTAAAAATCTTTACTAGTATACCCAATAATAATTATAGGTAGCCTACCTAACTTGTGTTCCTTTTAAATTTTACCGGAATACTAGGCAGGCTAGGCAAGCTGGTGTAGGATTTATAGGAATTTATATAAATTGCAGTGCCTTTAATAGGCTATATAATTATATATAATGCAAACACTTTGACCTTTTACAGGTATATTATACTATTGAAAAAAGAAATAATTTATAACTTAAAAAATCTTCATTGAAAGTTAAAAATATTAATAAATACTCATTCATTTTTATGTAAATAAATAATAATTTCAAATAAAATTATGAATAAAAATCACTCCTATAGAAAAACCCAAACTTAGTAATAAAAAAATATAATCTCTGTGCATATCTAGCCCTAAACAATAGCACTGTAGAAGGCCCGCAGGAGGCCTCCAGATGCTCTCTCTTTCTCATCTAGTGAGCCATAAGGCTAAAGTGACGAGGTGAGAGTAGAGCAGGTATATATATTATATATTAATATAGTAATATTTATCCAATGCAGACCTAAAAGTAACCCCTATTATATTATGTAAGCGGGCTAGGGTCTGAGGCTGGGTGACCTCCTGTCTAGCCGGAGGCTAAGGGTGGAGAGCTAGACTGAATGGCTAGGGTTAGGATAGAGCAAGCAATTAAAGCTAAAGGATAATAGGCTAGGTAGGGTGCCTTTGACGAGGCAATAGAAGTAACGATTACTAATAAAATACAAATGAAAAATATTTTAATAGATATATTAGCTTTTGGAACTTTACTTTCTAGTGTATTAGTAATTACATCTAAAAATCCAGTAATAGCAGTAATTTTTTTAATCTCTGTATTTGTTAATGCCGCAGGATATTTAATCTTATTAGGTGTAGGATTTATAGGAATATCTTATATTATAGTATATGTGGGAGCTATTACAGTATTATTCCTTTTTGTAATTATGATGATTAATATAAAATTAACAGATATTTTAGAAACTGGATCTCAATATACAAAAAATTTACCTTTAGCCTTAGCAATTGGATCATTATTTATTTATGAAATCTTTACTATTATGCCATTTAGTTTTAATAATGTAACTATAATTTCTGTATTATTAGAAACTTTAACTAATTTTAATGGTTTATTATTTAATTCTGAAATATCTGCCATTAATTCTGTTAATATAGCTTATAATCCTAATATTGCTGATACTACATTTACTAATTTCTTACAAATTGAAGCTATAGGACAACACCTTTATACTACTGGTGCTTTCTTATTAATAATTACTAGTGTTATTTTATTATTAGCTATGGTAGCACCTATCTTCATTTCTAGAAATAATTCTAAAATATAAATAATTATATTTTTTATCCCCCTACCTTAACCTTCCAGACCTGCTAGGTAGTGCAGGTGCAGGTACCGGAGCTCACCCTACCTTCCGTCCTAGCCCTGCACTCAGGATATCTGGAACCAGCTAGGCAGAACTGAGAGAGCTAGAGCATAAGAGCGAAAGTCTCATATTAAGTATAATATATATATTTGTATTTAAATTAATTATAATAATTTATTAATACCAATTACATGTTTTATTAAATGTTTTTAATTTTATATTTATGATTTTATATCATGAATTTCAGAAAATGAAAATAATGTACAACTGTTATTACCAATAATAAAAATATTAGAAAATATTAATTATTTAATTTATGATACGCTCAATTAATTTTATTTAAAATATTAAAACATTTAAACCCAAATAATTATTAAAATTTAATTTTATTTAAAATATTATAAATGTGACTCAACTACTGCTTGCCCTACCGCTAACGCAGGCGGTCCTAAGGCCTACCGGCCTCATCCAAGTTCCTAAGCTGGGCTAGAGCTCCGGCACTGCTACAGGCAGCACCGCTGACCGGAGGTCAGGTCACTGAGAGGTGAGTCAGAGAGCACAGGAATTAATTTACTAGAATAACCCTAACCAAATAGTTTTATGGTATTCCAAATATCTTTAGATAATAATTTAACATAAATTATTGATTTAATAAAGAAGTTATAACTTAGTAGTAAATACTATTCTTAGTATTTTAAATATGCTAGAATAGATAAAACATATAAATGTTTATTCAATAAATTGAATATTACTAGTAAAATAATAAATCTAAAAAATAAATAAAATGTTCGAAAAATATTGTATATCTGATTGTACTTAAAAATGAATTTATTATAATTTTTAGTTTTATGTTTTTCCCTAAGTTAAATAGTTCTAATTGAACATTAAAATGAAAGATAATGTTTTATAGATCTGCTTAGCCTAGGTGAGCTGGTACCTGCACTACCTACCAGGTCTGGAAGGTTAAGGTAAAGGTTAGGGCAGACCACCAGCACTGCCACTGCCGTAGGCAGGGCTCACCGGTGCCTAGTAGGCAGAGCGGAGGTCAGGTAGGTGAGTCAGGGGATAAATTATTATATAATAATAAATTAGTAAGGTGCTATATCAAAGGCAACTAAGATACTAGGTACTAAAATAATGAATGCTACAGCTACTGGTAATAAATTTAACCAACATAATTCAATTAAAGCATCATATCTTAATCTAGGTAAAGTAGCTCTGAACCAAACGAACATAAAACAGAATATACATGTTTTAAGACCTAATACTATAGATGTAATATTAACATAAGATTCATTTACAATTAATTCAGGGAAATTATAACCACCTAAGAAGAAAATAGCTGTAATAGTACTAAATAATACTATAGAACCATATTCAGCTAAGAAGAAGAATACAAATGGTACACTTGAATGTTCAGTGAAGAAACCAGCTACTAATTCTGATTCCGCTTCTTGTAGATCGAAAGGAGTTCTAGAAGTTTCCGCTAAGATAGAAATAAAATAGAAAATAAATACAGGAGATAAAGGTAAAATAAACCATACTGCTTGTTGACTTTCTATAATAGTTGTATAATTAAATGATCCAGTTAATAATATTATTATTAATACGGCAGAACTTAATATTAATTCATAACTTATCATAGCTGCTGTAGATCTTAAAGATCCTAAGAAAGCATATTTAGAATTAGCACTCCATCCCGCAAATAATATACCATATACTCCTAAAGATGATAAAGCTAAACTATATAATACTCCTAATGAAAAATCTGAAATTGTTAATCCTTCTCCAAAAGGAATTACTCCCCAACCTAGAAAACTAAAAATTAATGCTGAAACTGGAGCTAAATAAAATAAAACTTTATTAGATTGAGATGGTATTACTGTTTCTTTAAGAATTAATTTTAAAGCATCACTAAAAGGTTGTAAAATTCCATAATAACCTACAGTATTTGGTCCTACTCTTCTTTGCATTGCAGCTAATTGTTTTCTTTCTATTATTGTCATGAAAGCTACAGACAATAGTACAGGTATTAATATTATTAATACATCCATTAAATTTATTAATGTATCTAATATATTAGATATTAAATTATTATTTATCATTAGTGATATTTTTTATTCATAATTTTATTTGAAATTATTATTTATTTACATAAAAATGAATGAGTATTTATTAATATTTTTAACTTTCAATGAAGATTTTTTAAGTTATAAATTATTTCTTTTGTAGGCCTCTAACTTTAGCAATAAATTAAAATTATTTAAAAAGCCTCAGCCCTCCCCGCTAAAGCAGGAGGTGACGCCCTACCTATAAAATAGGGTGGGAGCAGTGAAGCTCTCTCAGCTAGTCAGTCTAGCCTGGTCGGAAGTCTGCCTGCGGGTGACATCTGAGCACATACATAGTGAGAGTTAGAGCCTAAAATAGGTAGGAAGCATTATAACTATAGAGGGGTTGAGTGGTCTACCCTGACTCTGGCACTGCCACTGCCGTAGGCGGGCACCGGTGGTGAGGCTTTAAGGTGGCCTATTTAATTATATATTTATAATTTTGTTATACACTATAACTATTTATATTTTTTTATATTCTCTTTTGGATTCGAACCAAAATTTACACTTTAGAAGAATGCAGTTCTAACCATTAAACTAAGAGAATTTATTGTGAGCTTGGCCTAAGTAATACAGGCCCTTTGTTTGTATTTGCTCAATTCATTTGCCTACTTAACCTCTTTACCTTCCAGGTCTCCGGTGAGCCCTGCCTACGGCAGTGGCACTGCCACAGACGCCCTGTCGTGCCTACCTTACATCCTGGAAGTTGCTGGGGTGGAGCACTTTGTGATAGTGCACCCTATTTCTTTCCCTTTCACTTATGCTAATTATAAACCATAGGCTAGGTTGAAGGGGGTTAGGATATTAATATAGAAATATTTTTATATTTATCTAAATTAAATTAACAACATTAATTTTACTATTACTTTTAAATAATTTAATCAATAAATAATATAGGAGGCCTAAGTAATATAACAATATATAAAATATAGCCGAAAAAAGGAATCGAACCTTTGTTATACCGTCATGAATGGTATGTTTTAACCAATTAAACTATTTCAGCTCAGAATTTATTACTTATTTCTTTTATTACCCTCCGGCCACTTTTTAGCAAATTTACTTTGTGCTTTTGCTAGGTGGTACCGCTGAGCGCTGGTCAGGTGTGGGTGGTTGGGAGGCAGGCCTCACTTGGTCTCTATGCCTAGACTTAGGGTCTTTTTTGTTTTGCTAAAAAGTATACTTGGCCTACAGGGGTCAAGCAGTGGATGCCTAACCTCCGGTGCCTAGTCTCCGGGTACAGGCCTGCGCAGGTGAGCGGAGGTCAGGGGGGGGGGGGGTTAATAAAACTTTATTTAAAATATTTTAATTAGTTATTATCTGTAGCTAGATCCATAAAAGTATTTTCAATTAATCCGATTACTGGTACAATAATTAAGAAGAATGAAAAGTAGAATGCAGTAGCAATTTGTCCGATTTCAACATAAGGTGTATTAGGGTGTTGAGAACCAATCCACATTAAGATAAAGAAATCAACTACAAAGAACCAGAATGCTAATTTCATAGCAGGTCTAAATTGGCAACCTCTAATTCTAGATACATCAGTTATAGGTAAAACTAATAAAATAAATAATGAACCAAACATAGCTATTACTCCTAATAATTTATTAGGAATAGATCTTAATATAGCATAGTAAGGTAATAAATACCATTCAGGTACGATAGAAGGAGGAGTTTGCATTGGATTAGCAGGAATATAATTATCACTATGTCCTAATAAGTTAGGATAATAGAAAACTAAAATAGATAATACTAATAAGAATAAGAAAACAGTTACTAAATCTTTAAAAACAAAGTAAGGATGGAAAGCTAATCTATCAGTATTAGATGTTATTCCATTAGGATTATTTGATCCATGAATATGTAAAGCAATTAAATGTGCTACAGCTAAAGCAGCTAATAAGAAAGGTAATAAAAAGTGTAAAGAGAAGAATCTATTTAATGTTGCATTACTTACACTAAATCCTCCCCAAATTAATTCTACTAAATCTGGTCCAAATACAGGAATAGCACTTAATAGATTAGTAATTACAGTAGCTCCCCATAAACTCATTTGTCCATAAGGTAATACATAACCTAAGAATGCTATAGCCATCATCAATACTAATATTATTACTCCTATTGACCATAATAATACTCTAGGTGATTTATAAGATCCGTAATATAATCCTCTCCCTATATGTACATATACGAATATAAAGAAGAATGATGCAACATTAGCATGGCAATATCTAATGATATAACCTGCATTAACATCTCTCATTATGTGTTCTACTGATGAAAACGCAAAATCTACATGAGGTTGATAATGCATTGCTAAAAAACTTCCTGTTAAAATTTGTATTATTAAACAAGCTCCTAATAAAGAACCAAAATTCCATAAATATGAGATATTAGCTGGTTCTGGAGAATCAACTACATAAGAATTAAATAATCTAAGTAATACATGCGATTTTAGTAATCTCATTTTTTATTTAATTATAAATTTAACATTACTATTTTAAAAATTAAAATTCAATAATGAATAATTTATTATTTGCCCTTTATTTATAGACTGGAAAAGTAAAGAACATTAAATTTATCAATAATTATATTAAATTTTTATTAATGAAATTTGAGATTAAAAATTAATATTTGTTTTATTAAGTTAATAAATTAAATAATTTAACATAAATGTTAATATATTATATTTTAATATTTTGTGTGACACTATAACTATATAGATTATTTATAATTTTATAATTATCATAAGCCCAAGAAGATTTGAACTTCTACAGATTCCTCATCAAGAAATTATTCTACCATTAAATTATAGGCTTTATTTATTTTTTATTTGGCCTACTATTCTTTACCCTTAATATTTTCAACATTAATTAAAATTGACCTCCAAGGGTCTGCAGTAGATCAGCGGTAGCAGGTGTGGCTCAGACCTGAGCTCCGGTCAGCGGTGCCTAGTAGGCAGGGTGCGGTATGCATATTGGTGCCTAGCATTATAAATTAGTAGAATAATGGTGTGGCAAGAAAAATATTACTTATTTTATTTATATTATATTTTTAATATATCTTAAATATAAAATAATTGGGTTTAATTTTTCCCTATAATAATAAAAATAATAATATTTATTACTAATCGCTTCTTTTAAGATATTTTTTAATAATAAAGATTATTATATCAATTACATACTAAGTAATAAAAGAATGAAGTTTAATAACCAAATATAAAAAGAGTTAAGTTTACAGATGGTTCTGTAGTAGACCTGCAAAGTCTATCAAGTTAGGGTTCAATTCCCTCTTAACTCTGAAAGTAGAAGGAGGAGACAAAAAGGACCATAGCGCACACCATCCTTCCTTAATATAATATAAAATAACCTTAAAATCTTTGAAAGATGAACATTAAATGTTTAAGGGGATTAAGATTTATCATTCAAATCTTGATAGTTAAATGGTTTAGTATTATTAAATACTCCATCTTTGTAGATAACTTCTCTTTTGTTAGAAGTAACTTTTAGTGTATAGGCAAAATCGGTAATATTTATTTCACCTTGGATAACTTTTTTAATCCATTTTTCTTGTGTAAATACTTTACTTACGTCTTGGACCAATAAACCTTCTAAATCTGAAAAATGAACATTATCTGTATTACTTAGACCTTTAATTTTAATAATTTCTTTACCATCCTCGGTTACAAATGCATACACTTTAGGTGCTAGGAACACAGCTTTGTTAATTGTATGTTCTAGTTTGTATTGTCCTAAACCATTACCAACCATTACTTCTGGTAAATGTTTATCTGTAACTATGGAATCAGTATCTGAATAATATAAATTAAAGTTAGAGCTATTTTTAAGTACAGACATCCATACTCTAGCTCCGGCTGTAATAGTAGAAGCGATTGCAACATTTACGTTTACGCCGTGATACATATCATCTTCTTGTGTGTATTTATAATTAGACATAGAATGTCTAACAGTTAATAAATGGTTATCAATTTTGATAAAATCTTGTATAGTTATACCAAACTCTTCAATCATTTCGTGAAGTAAATCATTTTCGATATTATTCGAAGTATCAAACATTTCTATGATAGTAGATTCAGTTTTCATCCCGAATTTACCATATAAGGAATTCATTAATAGTTTAGCTATTAAATTCATAGCATGAGTTTTATCGTATTCTAATCTTAAATTATACATTTTTTCTACATATTCTTTAAAGATGTATCCTTTTTCAAATTGGTAACCTTTGATTATTTCAAAAGTATAACCAAATTTAATTGCGTTATCCATTTCTAAGCTACTTATCCAACCTTCCCTTGAGCCTAAACCAGCAATAGTTCTTACACCACTGCTAGTTTTAATTCTTCTTTGTAAGATAGGGTGTAGTAAGTTTTCAGGTGAGGTAATTTTACAATAGAAGAATCCAAAAGCATTACTTTCTATTTGTCTAATATCCCCTTCGAAAGCAATTGGAGCCCCAACAGGCATAGGTAGATTAGCCATAATAAATGGATATAAAGAGTTTACATCATAGTAGAACAATTTATTAAACAATGCTTTACCTCTTTCTAATAAAGGAGTAACTCTATTGCTAGGAATATATACATCCACAGCTCCACCTGTATAAGAGTTTCTAATATCTTTATCAATAGGTCCTATTAATTGATATATTGAATTTTTAGACATGAATTTTGATCTAAAGATTCTCATAGCTAGTGCAGGTAGAGTTAGTGATTTATGAATATTTACATTAAAATTGTTGAAGACTAATTCATTAAATTTGAATAAGATTTCATGTAAAACTTTACAATCTAGTTTACAATATTTAATTGCTTCATCTTTGAAATTCCATGTTGTATTTTTAAAATCAGAAACTAAAGCATTATATTCAGATAAAGAAATGTTAGTCCAACAGTCAAATGTTGGAATTAAACCAGCATAGAATATGTTAGTTAAATTAAATGGAAAGTACCCTTTTGGAATTACTAAACTAAATGCTTCACATAATTTTCTTAAAGATAAAGGTAGTAATAGGTAAGAATCTTTAAATATTATAGTTTTATTTTTAAATCCTTCTACATTCAATCTAAGTTTAATTGACATTAATTTCCCATTATGTATTAAAGGAATAACTTTTCCTAAAGATAATAAATGTTTCATTAAAAATATTCCATCAAATTGTGAAAGATTGTGGGCGTAAACTATTAACGTGTTAGATTCTTTATCTAAGAATGATAATAAATTGTAGATAAATGAAGTAACTAAAGATTTTTGATCTAAACTTTCGTTGGTGTAGGAAGTTATATAATCAACACCATTGAAAGCACAGATTAAATAAGGGGTAATTTTAGAGTTTATTGTTACAGTTTCAATATCCATAGTTACAAAATTAGAGATTAAAGTTTTATCTGTTGATAATTTAGTGAATGGTTTGGCACTAAGCTGTTTTTTGCTTAAAACTCTTACTCCGTCCATAAAATATATTACAGATTTACCAATTTCTCTTTTGAATAAATCATCAGAGATTTTAGTATCAATCCATGATAAATCAATATCACCTAAAATAGTAACTTTATTTATTAAACCGTCTGAACTAACATCAATTCTGAAGAATTTAGATACATTATTTACAATGAATCTTTGGATTGAATCACCATCAACTTGCATAAAGTTAGATACTTCGACACTACCATATTCTTCGGGATTCATAGTTATTGGTAGATTCATATTATTAAATCTATGAGTTGTAGAAGTTTGAATTTGAATCATTGTTTGATTTGATTTTACTAGATATTTAGAAATATCTTAGAGGCACATCCTCCACAAATATCTATTAGTAGCCAACTCCGCAGGCTTATTAAGCACCCTGCTTTTTAGGTATGGTTCCCCAGATTATTTATGATATTTAAAACATTGTTTTATTTCCTAAACAAACATTTTTATGTTTTACTTATATTTTCAACTATAGCTAATTTTACTAACAATAAAATTTATAAATATATTGTTTGGTTAGTTAAAATCTTTGTTTTATTTAATATAATCTTTGGTGTAGGATATATTATTTATTTTTCAGTATTAGAACATTCTTTTAATAATGGTTTATCACTTTATTATGATTTAATTTATTATTATTTAGAAAGAGTAGTAAATTATTGGAATGAATTAATTAATCTAGATTTAGAAGGAGAACTAATTAAAAATATACCCTCAACTAAATCTACAAACATAGAAATACAAATTAAACAAGGAGTTAAAGAAGCATTGACTGAAGTAGTGGATGAAGCCTTAGATAGAATCCATGAAGAAGAAGTGCAAAACCAAATTACTAATAATATTAAAAATATTGCATTCTTTAGTTCTATTATCTTCTTTACTTATTTCTTATTTATTTTACCTGGTTCAAATGTTACACCTGAAGTTTTAACTCAATATAATTGGTTCAATCAAGGTTTAATTGATATTAAAATAAATATTATTAATTGGATTAATAATCCAACTAATCCAGGTGCTCCAGGTCCAATAGCACCTACAAGTTCTGTGTCTTCAGTATCTGCTACTGAAGGATTATCAACTGTTACACCTAATACTCCATTATTTAGAAATCTTTCTGATATGGAAACACAAACTAATTTAAATGGAATTAGTGTAAGTAAAATGGTTGAAACTGTTAATATGTTAAATGATGTTTTACCTCAAGAAGATTAAACAATGATTCAAGATGGAGTTAATAAAATTGTAACTAAAATTACAGATTAAAAATAATTTTAATTAAAGCCCCCCAACTACTTCAACAAAAAGAGAACACATCTATGTTAATGAAGTATTTAATTCTACAAGACCATATAACTATTCTGAAATAATACCAAAATCTTAAAATAACTGATTAATTAAAATTAGTTAACCCCCTACTACAAATTATTAAACCCCTACTCACAATTATTAAACTACTATTTTTAAACCCCCTAGTCCCCCCTTACTTTATTTAAACCCCCTTATTTTATAAAACAATAATGATAAAAACACAAAAATACAATTTAAATAGTAATTTAATACTTACAAATGAGGTATTAAATTCATATGTTCTAAGATTTTGGGGAGAAGTCTTTACTCCATTAATTGAAGGTGATCAGCCAATACATTTAATGATTTTATGTAAAGTAAAATATGGAGAAAATAAAAATGAATTATATAAAACTTTAGGACCTTTAAGAAGAGTTGAATTTAAAGATCAAGAATTATTTTGTGGATATCTTCAAGAAAGATTAGGAATTTTATATGATTCTTATAAACCTGATACAAATGTATCAGAAATCATATTTACTTATGTAATTAAAAATATCAAAATATCAGATTCAGATAGAGCCTTATTACAAGATTTATCAAATAAAGAATTACCATTTCATAACTTTAATAAAATAAGTTTACCAGTTTCAATGAATCCTGAAGATTATGGAAATATAATAGCAGATTGTTATGTTCCAGTAGATGGAACATCTATCCATAGATATGTTATAACCAATGCTAATAGAACTTATCAAATCGATATTTCTAATAAAGGTTTAACAAATAATGTTACTATTCTTGGATTATCTGATTTTAATTGGATTGATACTAAAATCTCAGATGATTCATTCAAAAGAGAAATTGGTAAATCAACTATCTACTTTTTAGACGGAGAAATCATTTTACAAAAATTACAATTAAATTCTAAAAAATTTAAAAAAGGAGTTACAGTAAAAACTTTTACTAATACTTTTCGTCACAATAGATTTAGAAACAGTTAATATCAATAATCAATTAATTCCTTATTTAATTTGTGGCTATAATGGTACTGATTATATTACTTCATACGGTTCTAATCAAATAGAATTATTTAATTCTTTCTTTAATCAATTATTAACATTCTTTAAAGAAGATAGTAATACTTTAACTGTATATGCCCATAATTTCTCTTCATTCGATGGTTTATTTTTATTAAAACATTTATTACCTTTTGGTAAAGTCGAACCTTTATTATTCAACGGTAAATTAATTACAATTAAAGTTAAACTAAATGTTAAAGATTATGAAAATAAAACAATTATCTTTAAAGATTCATTCTTATTATTACCACATGCTTTAATAGATTTATGTAAAACATTTAAAATTCTTGAACCAAAAGGTATATTTCCTTTTAATTTAAATGATATTGATTACAACGGAGTATTCCCCAGTTTTAAATACTTTACTAATTTAACTGTACAAGAATATTTATTATTACTTAATAAAAATCAAAATAAAATCTGGAATTTTAAAGATGAAGCAATTAAATATTGTAAATTGGATTGTAAAACTCTATATGAAATTTTAATTATATTTAATAATTTAATTTTTAATGAATTTAAAGTTGATGTTCATAAAGTTTTAACTCTACCTGCACTAGCTATGAGAATATATAAAACTCAGTTCATGCCTAAAAATATTATATATCAGTTATTAGGACCTATAGAAAGAGATATTAGAAAATCTTATACGGGAGGGGCTGTAGATGTTTATATACCTCATAATAGAATTACTTCATTAGTAGAAAAAGGTAAAGCATTATTTAATAAATTATACTATTATGATGTTAATTCCTTATATCCATTTATTATGGCTAATACTCCTATACCTGTAGGTAAACCAATTGCTTTCGAAGGTGATATTAGAAATGTTGAATCTAATGCGTTTGGATTCTTCTATTGTAAAATATCTTCTCCCAAAAATTTAATGCATCCAATTATACAAAGAAGAATTAAAACTTCTAATGGTTTAAGAACAATTGCCGGTTTAGGTAATTGGGAAGGATGGATATTCTCAGGTGAAATGGATAATGCCATGAAATTTGGATACAGATTTGAAATTATCAAAGGTTATCAATTTGAAAAGGGTTACATCTTTAAAGAATATGTTGAAAAAATGTATAATTTAAGATTACAATACCCTAATGGTGATCCAATGAATCTAATTGCCAAATTACTTATGAATTCTTTATACGGTAAATTTGGTATGAAATTAGAAACTTCTAGAGTAGATATGTATGATACAACTTGTGAAACACAAGTTGAATTATTACATGATATGCTAGAAGTATATGGTGAAACTTTAAGTGATTATATCAAAATCGATAACCATTTATTAACAATTAGACATTCAACGGCTAATTATAAATATAATGAAGATGAAGATATGTATCACGGAATTGATGTTAACATCGCAATTGCTTCTGCTATTACCGCCGGTGCTAGAATGTGGATGTCTATCCATAAAAATAATCCTAATTTCAAACTATATTATTCAGATACTGATTCTATAGTAGTAAATAAACCTTTACCTGATATAATGGTAGGTAGAGCTCTAGGTCAATTAAAATTAGAACATGTAATACAAAGAGCTGTATTCTTAGCTCCTAAAGTTTATGGTTTAATTACTGACGAAGGTAAAGAAATCATTAAAGTTAAAGGGTTATCTACAGAAACTTTAAATGATGTTCATATTAAAGATCTAGAACAATTACTAATCCAAGATTCAAGTAAAGAATTTAACCAGAGTAAATGGTTTAAAAAGGTCTTACAAGGTGATATATCTATTAGTGATGTAGCTTATACTTTAAAAGTTACTTCTAATAAAAGATCTCCAGTCTATGACAATAATGTTTTTATAAATACAGAACCATACTACTATGATGAAATTATTAAGAAATAATCATTATCCCCCTTTAAATAAATAAATAAATATTTACCCCTTATCTAAATTATTATTTTGAAAAAATTGACAATAATAAACATCGAGTCTATTTAATAAATTAGTAATGCTAAACTAAATACTTCACAGTATATTCATTTGCATCCTATTTAGAAATGATCTATTTCTTATAAACAGTTTTTTCTTCAGTTACCTTACCTATTGCAAGCTGACTAAAAAAAGTGCTCCACTTTTCGAAGGTGCCTAACCTATCCTTTAAAGAGGATAATAAGTATAAGCTAGCCTTCCTCCTCCCCTCTATATTTTAATTAAATAATAAAGGAGTCACTTCCACTGCGGCTTTGCAGACGCAAGGTTGCGCTTTTACACCCTAAACCTGAGGTCTAGGAATGTCAAGGGAGTGATCAAAATAGAAAAAAAAAGGAGGAGTGTACCTTAGGCCCTCCTTTATTAAAAAAGAGCGCAAGGCAAACTATTGATAGTATCCAGAGGTTAGATTCTTGCTTTATATACATTCAGCGCTTATCTATTATGTTTGTGGCTACCCAACTATGCTTACTGATTTTTATCTAAAAAATAAAACTTAAATAATAAAAAACTTCAACAATTGGTACACTAGAGAAACACAGCCTATTGATCCTTTCGTACTAGAAGGTCTGCCTCCTTTTACTATTTGTCCCTCCAGAAGATAGGAACCATACTGACTCACGTCGTATTAAACCCAACTCGCGTACCCTTTTAATCGGCGAACAGCCGAACCCTTCCCAGCTTCTTCCCCGGGAGGATAGGATGAGTCGACATCGAGGTGCCAAACAGCCGGGACAATGTGTACTCTCGCCGGCTATCAGCCTGTTATCCCTAGCGTAACTTTTATCGATTGATCCCCGTCTATTCCATAATATAGCGAGGGGTCACTAAGCCCTACTTACGTATCTGTGCGACTTCTAGGTCTTTCAGTTAGGCATGCTTTCCGCCTTTACACTCTGCATAACCGTTCACTGGTTAATTGATCTCCATTCAATTTCTAGCTATACCTTTTTGAAATTTTTTGTATTATCATATATTTTAAAAATTTGTTTAAAAAATAATTTTTTGTCTGGATATTATTATATTCTTTAAATTAGAATTAATAATATTTATTATTGAAATAAAAATATAAATATTTGGATGTACTTTGCTACTTTATTAAAGACGACCGCCCCAGTCAAACTGCCAATTAGTCAACTATCCCTTTAATTATAAATTATAAGGTAAACATAGACCCAACCCAGTTTTAAGGCTTCCAAACCTATTACGGTTTTCTATAGACAGTCCTATTTTCTATTAACTAAAGGTTGTTGTAGATCAATGTGATAACTAACTACAGTAAAGCTGCATAGGGTCTTCCCGTCCACCTGGAGGCAATCCGCATCTGCACGGATAATTCAATTTCACTGAGCAAGTTGTAGAGACAGTGAGACCATCGTTACACTATTGATACCAGACCACATTTAATGGCCAACTGATTTTGCTACCTTAGGATCCTCATAGTTAAGACCGCTATTAACCAGACTTTCAATTAGTAACAGTTTCCCATTACCTCTATTATGTTAATGGCATCGGGCAAATTTCATCCAGAATACTATGATTTTCATCATTGCTCTGAATTGTGTTTTTAGTAAACAGTCGGGGCCTCCGATTTTGTGACACCACCATATTTTAGTGGTTCCTCTTATCGTCAAACTTATGAGGAGAACTTGCCGAGTTCCTTAACAACTTTTAGCTCTTCGCCTTAGTATTCTCTACTTACGAACCTGTGTCGGTTTAGGGTACGGTAGTTAAACTTATATTAATTTTATATTATACTTTAATATTATTTAATAATAAGTAATACATTATTTTCCTGGTCCTCTCTCTGCCTGCTAACTTTCTACCCTCCAATATTCGGAGGACTTAGGCACCGCAGGCTAGATTTATTTAAATAATAAAAATATTAAATAAATATTGATTAGGACTTTCAGTAAATTACTCATCAGCCAAAACTTTGGTTTTGGACCTTAGAGGCCGCAATAACATGAGACGGTTCAACCTTTTCTCATAACCCTTTCGTATTCGGCGAGAAGTATTATAACTTCTTTTTACGTTACTCATGTCAGCATTATCTCTTCAGTTACCTTAAAACAATGAAACACTGTTCTTTCATCAGTATTACTGAATGTTCTACTACCTAGATTAAGAATAAATATTAATAAATTCTTAATCAACACGATATCGGTTGATTATTTAGACCCGTTAAATTTTCGGCGCTACAATCTTATTCATCATTCCATTTATTATATAAATAGTATTTTGAAGGGCTGCTACGTTGTTACAACGGTCATTAAAAGATAGCGACTACCAGGCTCACTTTACAGCTGCATTCAATTTGTTACTTCCTTAATTTCACTTAATAATCATTTGGGACCTTGATTTCGTGTTCTCGGCTGTTTCCGTCTTGACTACCCAACTTAGCATGAGCAGTCTGAATATCTACCATCAATTTATGTACTTCCGAGATTCGCTTCCATTGGTAAGATTTTCGAGGTCCCCGCAACCTAAACGCCTCATAGTTTTTATTCTATGATTTGTTGGGAATTGCCGTGCTGTACCTCCATAAATTTAGTATAGATGTCATACTTACATATGTTTCGTAGAAAACCAGCTAGCACAAGGTCAGATTGGCATTTCACCGCTTTCCAAAACTCTTCGGAGAATTATGCAACATTCACCCGTTCGATCCATTATAATCTGGTCTTGGAAAGATCACCTTGCTTCGGGTCTAATAGAAGTAACTTATCCATCACTTTTTCCTAGGCAATATTAGCTTATTTTGTAAGGTAATATCTTACTTCTATTTAGAATTTACTTTCACTTTCACATGTAAAACTTTTTTTACAATGCTAATTTTTACGATAAATTTTAAATAAAAATTCTTAATTAATTTGGTGGCCAGAGGCCAATAATTAAGCTAGTCAGTCCAGTCGCTTTCGCTAGGGCTTTTAACCTTGCTACTTCTATTAACTTGCTGACCCATTATGCAAAAGGTACGCCGTCATTTTTTATTAAAACTTCGACTGCTTATAGGGTTACTAATTCAAGTCTATTTCACTATGTTAATACAATACTTTTCAAACTTTCCTTTACAGTACTTTTCGCTATCGCTAAATTTATAATACTTAGCCTTAGAGGATGGTTCCCCTTTATTCCGACAAGTTTTCTCTCATCGTACTTATTATTTAGTTTGATTATAAATCTACAGGACTTTCACCTTTTTTAGTTATCTTTATTTTATTGTGACATAAATATTGATAGATTTTCAATTTATAATTTTTACTTGGCTAATCCGATTTCACTCACCATTACTTTCGGAGTCTCGGTTGATTTCCTTTCCTTTCCTTACTAGAATGATTTGCTTCAGGAAGTTTTTATATAAAGGTTTCCCTTAGGATCGCCACATTATTTTTTATTCAAGCTTATATAATTATTATATTTAATATTTATATTAAGTTTATTGAATTTGTGGCTTTTGGCTTACACCTCCTTTTTTTATAAATTTGCTAGTTATCCTTAATAACCCCTTTAAATTACTTTGATGTTATTACTATATTGTCATCGATACTTTTAGATATTTATTTTTTGTAATTATTTTTAATTATTAAATTACAAATTAAATATTTTATTCTACACCCTTTTTTCATCTAACATTTCCTTTTTCTAGCCGTGCCGCAGGCAGGCAGGGTTGGTTCTTTTTTCTCCGGTTTATTATATCCCTAGCCTTAACCTTTACCTTCCAGACCTGGAAGGTAGTGCCGGTGCCAGGTCACCAGTAGAGAGGCAGTAGCTACCAGCCTTCACTATTGTATAGGGTGGATACCTTACCAATTTATAAAGCACTAGAATACTAGACTAGCAAAGACATAGTGACGATGGATGGTAGAAAAGGATACAAGGGGGCATAATTACATTTTAATTTATATTATTCTTCATTTTTTTAAAAATATAAATATTTTAATTAATGAAATTAATAATCCCTTATTAAATATGAACCTCCCAAATTAAAAACGAGCCCTTCCAGATTCGAACTGGGACACCCTCAATTGACAATTGAGTACTCTACCTATTAAGCTAAGAGCCCTATATTAAGTTTATAAATTTTTATTAAATAATAAATTGTTAACTTATTTATTTATGCTCTCTGTCTGTCAATCCTGAGCGGTAGGTTAAGGTTGGGCTCCCCTTCCGAAAGCAAAGGATAGAGCCTCAAGAGCGAGGTGATTCGAACACCTACCGATGATTTTGGAGATCGCCATACTAACCAATTGATACTACACTCTTATATACTTTAATATAATAATCTCTTTTAGATTATTTTAAGAAGTTAAATTAATTAAATAATTTTTATTACACTTTAATGTTAAAAAATAATACCCTGCCTGTCCCTAACCTCCGCTAAGGCAGTGGAGCTAAGGCACCCGGGCACCGCTCACCTGCTTTATAAATTAGCAGATGGGTTTTGTATCCTAGGGCCCTGCTTTTGCTAAGGAACCCGGTAGGGTTCCACCCAGACCGCTAGTCATTCAGCGAACGGACTTCTTTAATTACCCTTTAGGGGGAAATAGTTTATAAAATTTATAAAAATATATGTCCCATAGTTACAGTTATACTAAATGATCCTCTTTTATTTTTATTAGTAAATCTAGCACTATCTACAAAATGAGCTTTACCTCTAGCTAAAGTACCTCTTTGTATAGTTTTAACTGTTAATCTTGGTACAACTCTTTGTGTTAATAATCTTCCAGCTACTCTGATTTTTAAACCAGATAAGTAAGAAGGTAATATAGAATTATTATTATTAATTTTATTAGTTTTTTTAATTTTAGCTATAGTAAATAATTTTTTAATAATAAATCTAAGTTTTACAATATTACTTATAATACCAATCATTTTAGATAAGATATTACTATCATAATAAGGATAATGTAATCTATCTAATTCTAATTCTACTGGTTTTTTATATATTTTACTTAAGTTTAAACATAGAGATTGTAATTTATCATTATTATTTTTTAATAAATTATTTTTATAATAATATTTATTTAAATAATAAAATAATTGAATAACAACTTTATTAGGAGTAATAATAATATTAGGTTTACTTATTATACTCGACATTGATAAAAATGTAGATTCTAATAAACTTATTACATTTTTATTTATTCCTATACTGCTATTCTGTATTCCTATATTATTATTATTAAATTGATATACTATATTTTGATATTTTACTGTTTCAGAATTATATTTAGAAATAGTTTTTATATATTTATATATATTTTTATATATTTCTTCTTTTTTTACTTCTTGATTATTTGTATTAATTATTTTTATAGTATTTCTACTAATTTTTGAAGCTGGTAAACTAACTAGAGTTTGATTTACTTTTGTTTTAGGTTCTAATATACTGAATTTATTATTTGTATTTTTATTTATAAATAAATATAAATAATTATCATATAATTTTACCCATAAGATACTTCTATTAAAGATATTTTTATACGAAAATAATATTTTATTATCAGAATTTGAATTTTCGGATAGTGAATAAATTTCATTTCCAATTAATGGTGTTAAGTTTGAATTATTCTTTATAATTATTTTTTTTAATATTTTTTCCTTGCGCTCTATTATTTCTATACCCCTAATTTATAAAACACAGGCAGGTGCTCATGTAGGGTTATTTATATTTGCATAAATAAAATAAATTAAGGGTAAGAATATTAAAACTTAATACTAATATTAGTATTTGAGCAGGATTATAATTTAATACTTAGACTATATTTTAATAAATAATAATATAGTTATTTAATATTCCATACTATTTAATCGTAAAAATTGTTCAATTTACTATTTTAAAATATATGTTTAATATAATTGATACCTATTATATATAAATATTAAATATTTGTAGATATAATTTTAATTATTTTAATAGTATCAATTAATTAATCTACTCTTTTATGTTAATATTAATAAGCATAAGGTTAGGGCAGAGCTCTGGGTCCGCTGACCGGAGGTCAGGTGAGGAGGTGAGTCAGGGGATAAATTAATTATAATAATAATTAAGATTGTACTGGTAACATTTTAAATGCGTGGAATGGAATAGGACTTTTTAATGACCATTCTAATGTTTGAACATTTTGTGTGTCACCATTAAATAGAACAGTTGAAGTAAAGAATGAAGGTACAGCCCAAGGGTTATTTGAAACTTCTTTACCATTAGCGAATAAGTCATAAATTATATAACCAAATAAGATAGCAGAAACTAATGAAATTAATGAACCTAAACTAGATACGGCATTCCATCCTGCATAAGCATCAGCATAATCAGGTATTCTTCTAGGCATTCCAGATAATCCTAAGAAGTGTTGAGGGAAGAAAGTTAAGTTACAAGTTATCCTTATTATTTCTAGTAAGGTTGGACTATGTCTTAATTTTAGATATTTCTAAAATCACATTCGTGTAGTCTCTGAGGATCCTACTTTATTAAATTACAAATTTAATATTTGGTTTCCTGCTAATTGTCCATTGTTACATCTTACATCATTGTTACCAATACACTATTGGTAGACTAAGCTTTAGGAGTTTCTAGCATATAGAATGTTGTTTACAAATAATTGGTTTATACAAATATTAGGGGGCTAATATACTTTCTAGTATCCCTCGTAACTATTATCTGTCCAAACCTTGAAGAGGTTACCATCTTGAGGAGCTTTTTTTATATTAAATATTTTGTTATACTCTAAGACTATTTTAATTACCTCCACTCGCTACTTCTGCTATGCTAGTTACAAGACCTTCCCCTATTAAATTATTCTTACCTCTTTTATAATAATTTATATTATTATTATTATAAATTGGGGGGATAAATATAAATATTTATATTAAAATCATTAATTAACACTATATAAAATAGTTCATTAAATTTGGATCAACAGATAGGATTACATCATTAATTAAAATAAAAAATTGATCTACTCCAGCTTCTACTGTATGATAAAATGATGCATTTGGTTGACTAATAGCATTAAGATAACCAGTATAATCATTAATATCATAAACAAATGTTAATTCTTGTAAATTATATTCAGATACTACACTTTTAACAGGTGATGATGGTGTATCAAAAACAGATGTTAATTCTTGTAAGTTAGATCCAGATACTACACTTTTAACAGATGGTGTAATTTGTGAAGAATTTAAATTATCCATCCAATTTTCTACTCTAACTTCTGTAGATGTTTTATAAAAATCAGCACTATTTAAACTAAATAAATCCTTTGCCCATTCTTTAAACATATCGTACAAAGAATTACTTGAAGTTTGTACTCCAGCTTCTACTTGTAATCCATCTGTAACTTGTACTCCAGCTTCTACTTGTAATCCATCTGGTAAGATATTAGGTCCTAATACAGGATTAGTAGTTTCTGGTAATTCAGAAATTGAATCTTTACTTAAATTAGTGTTAATTAATGAATCAGTTTGTACTCCAACTTCTTTGAATACTGGAGTATTAGATAGAATTGTATATTTTATATATAAAGTATATGTAAATACACCTAATATTAATATAGTGGATACAACTACCACTGAATCATTGTTAAAGATAATTATTTAATATATACGAATGCTATATTCCTTCCATGGCCTGAGGCCGAACAATATAATAGCTAATTTAATACTTAGCCTAAGTATTTCTCAAATAAAAATATTTAGGTACTTAATATTCCAACTATTTATAGTAAACATTGTTCGATTACCATACATTTTATAATATCGAGATACAGTTAAATAGTTGTTTAATAAAATCTATAATTTAATTTTATATAAATATTAAATATTTGCAAAAACAATAAGGATTTTCTATTCAGTATTTACTTTTTTTATAATTATTTATTATATACTGAATATTTTTATTATTATATTATTCTTTTGCCCTTTTAAGATATTTTTTTGATAAAATTAAAATTATACATTTTCAGAATATACAAACCATTTTACACCTTTAATTAAAATTGGTTTATTCTGATCTACATTTAAAGAAATAGTAGTAAATCTTACTCTAAATTGTTTTCTAGTGGCATTAATAGAAGGAAAAGAAAGTACATCTCCATTTTCACTTTTCATTACTATTTTTGTAGCTCCAATACCAAATTGAGGTGATAATATTCCTATTTTACCTTTATTATGATGTCCTTGTTCAGCAAAATAATTTTTTAAAGCTATACTAGTTAACAATTTTTGTTGTTTAGATACTTTTTTTCCAAATCTAGGATGTAATTGACCGGCGTGCATTATTTTGAATTTAGCTATAGTTTCTGGAGAATGTTTAAAGCCTTGAGAAGAACCTGCTACTTTTAAAATATTATACTTAGGTTTAAATAAATCAAGGTAGTGTTGTTCTAATCCTAAACAAACATCTTCTATTCTATCACAATATTGTAAAATTAAAAATACAAAATTATTAGGACCATATTTATTAATAGCTAAAGGTAAAGGTAATTTAACTGAACCTACACTACTTAAATGTATTCTAAATCTTCTAGCTAAATTCACACTACTACCTATATAACAATTACCATTAATTAGATTATAAAACATATAAACACCTCCTTTATCTTTAATATTTAATAAAATATCTAATTTAGATTCTTTAATATCTATAAATTTTGCTTCTGCTGGTATATTATTCAATTTTTCATAGATAATTTTAGATTTACCTTTATTAGGATTAGGAGCTTTAGGTGTAGGCAATATATTAAGTTTATTAACTAAAGTTAAATCATCTATATCATTTAAATCAATATCCTTTAAATCTCTATCTACTATTTCATTAATAGAAATAGATTTGCTTAATAATCTCATAATAAAACATATAATATAGTAAATCCAAATCTGACTTATTCCTTTAACCCCAATGAATAAAAGCCAGAAGTGTACATTACCTAAGAATTCATTATATGTTTTACCTACAATTTTTGGAACCCAATAATAGAATCCAGAGAATAAACCAAATACAGCACCCATAGATAATACATAATGGAAGTGAGCTACTACATAATAAGTATCATGTAATGCTATATCTAATGAAGCATTAGATAATACTACTCCAGTTAAACCACCTATAGTAAATAGAGCTAAGAAACCTATTGTAAAGATTAATGGTGTTGTAAATCTTAAACTTCCTCCATATAATGTTGCTATCCACGAGAAGATTTTTATTCCTGTTGGTACAGCAATTACCATTGTTGCTGCTGTAAAGTAAGCTCTAGTATCAACATCTAATCCTACAGCAAACATGTGGTGACTCCATACTAAACAACCTAATATACCAATAGATAACATAGCATAAACCATACCTAAATAACCAAATATAGGTTTACCAGAAAATGTAGATACTACTTGACTAACTATACCAAAAGCAGGTAATATTAAGATATATACTTCAGGATGTCCGAAGAACCAGAATAAATGTTGATATAATATTGGATCACCTCCTCCTGCTGGATCATAGAAGCTAGTATTAAAGTTTCTATCAGTTAATAACATTGTTATAGCTCCTGCTAATACTGGTAATGATAATAATAATAATACTGCTGTAATAAATATTGACCATACAAATAAAGATACTTTATGTAAACTCATACCATTTGCTCTCATATTTAATGCTGTAGTTATGAAATTTATAGCACCTAATAATGAAGATACTCCAGCTAAGTGTAAACTAAAAATAGCTAAATCTACTGAAGCACCTGAATGAGATACAATACTTGCTAATGGAGGATAAACTGTCCATCCAGTACCTGCTCCATTTTCTACTAAAGCACTTAATAATAATAAGATTAATGATGGTGGTAATAACCAAAATGAAATATTATTTAATCTTGGAAATGCCATATCTGGTGCTCCTAAGTGTATAGGTAAAAAGTAATTACCAAATCCACCTACTAAAGCAGGCATTACCATAAAGAAGATCATTAAGAAAGCGTGAGCTGTTATTATTACATTAAATAATTGATGATCTCCTTGTAAGAATTGTACACCCGGTGCTGATAATTCTAATCTTATTAAAACTGAAAAAGCAGTACCAATCATACCAGCAAAGGCTGCAAAAATTAGATATAATGTTCCTATTTCTTTAGCATTTGTAGAAAATAGCCAATGCATTTTACATTAGACTCTTTCACTTTTTAGCTC